TACCTCCTTTTTCTCTTTTAAAATAAATTAAAATGATTGAAGTTTTTCTATTTGGAATCGTGTTAGGTCTAATTCCTGTTACTTTGGCTGGATTATTCGTAACTGCATATTTACAATATAGGCGTGGTGATCAATCGGACCTTTGATTAATTACTATCTCTTTTTTTGATTGACCTCCTACTTTATTTAATACAAAGGAGGTCAAATTTAGATTGCGGTTCAAGTTAGTTAAGCTTTTTCAGTCTAATTTGATCTAATGATCTAAGAAAAATAAGGACGAAATCACGCTCTGTAGGATTTGAACCTACGACATCGGGTTTTGGAGACCCGCGTTCTACCGAACTGAACTAAGAGCGCTTTCTTATCAGAAGAGAGAAGACTGTAAAGACACTTTTTTTAACCCCAATACGTCTTTGAATGAACGATTCTATGATTCTATATTTTATATTTATTATATATATGTTCAATTTGAATCGATCTCAATTAATCCCTCGTTACTGCTCAACGGAGAAGTAATAGGTAGGGATGACAGGATTTGAACCTGTGACATTTTGTACCCAAAACAAACGCGCTACCAAGCTGCGCTACATCCCTCCAATTAGTCTACAGTGTCATTGTATAGAATTCCTATCTTGTTTTCCACATCTTTATTTCCTCCATTGATATATAGAATTTATATGGGCATTTCGTCTTTTTGGTCCCATTTAACATATAATAATAGTAAAAGGCTTATATAGTAAAAGGCTTATATACGTATGAAATACGGAACGGAACCTGTCGTAAAAAGAAATGAGTAGTTTTCGGTAATGCTCGGGAAGAAGGGGACGTTTTTTATGTTTTAAGAAAAAAATTTTATTCACCGGATTTTTGTACATTTCAATTTTAATTAGGGATTCCGTGTACAAGGTTCTTAACTGCATATGCATCTGAGCATATATGTATATGTATTACCATTTTAGATTACAATAAAATATATTACAATAAAAAAAGGAAGGAGATTTTTCAATGCGAGATCTAAAAACATATCTTTCCGTGGCACCAGTATTAAGTACTCTATGGTTCGGGTCTTTAGCAGGTCTATTGATAGAGATTAATCGTTTTTTCCCAGATGCGTTGACATTCCCTTTTTTTTGATTCTAGTTATTGACACGGTACCAAATAACGAAGATTCGAGATACAATTAAATATTTGTGACTAATCCTTCGCGCCCTTTTTCTCTTTTTTCCCTTTTTCCTTTTAGAATAAGAGGGAGGAAAGAGAAAAAAATAAAAGGTGGATTCAACAGCTTCGAGACTTGGGTTCAAGTTTGAATTAAATAAATTATTAAATTTAAAAAGGGATGGAGGTAGAATAAACAAGGTGGGGTCTAGATATAGGACAAGACTCTTATACAAGGTACTTAAATGTAAATGAAATACTGTGATTTGAAATAAAGTTTCTAAATCATTCTATTTTTTTTAGTATATTGATTGCAGCGAAATTTTTCATAATTGGATTTCAAGTTAGTAACTTCTATTTTTTCCTTCCTTTCTTCTTCTTCGTTTTGGATCGAAAATAGAAGAGTTGCGTAAATCAAAAATCCAAAGGGGGTTCATGGCCAAGGGGAAAGATGTCCGAATAACGGTTATTTTGGAATGTACATGTTGTGTTCGAAACGGTGTTAATAAGGTATCAACGGGTATTTCCAGATATATTACTGAAAAGAATCGTCACAACACGCCTAATCGATTGGAATTGATAAAATTCTGTCCATTTTGTTACAAACATACGATTCATGGGGAGATAAAGAAATAGATCGAATCGAGCACATGTATGTAACCCTTCGAAGGAAGGGGAAAAAATGACATTCTATATAGAACATAGTTAAATATTATATATATATATTTTATTAACATAATTAAATATAAACAAAAATTAAATATAAACAAACCAAATCCTATTTATTCTAATTCATTTTAGATCCGATCGAAATAGGATTTTCGGGATAAGGAATAAACTAAACAAACCATGGATAAATCCAAGCGACCTTTTCTTAAATCCAAGCGATCTTTTCGTAGGCGTTTGCCCCCGATCCAATCGGGGGATCGAATTGATTATAGAAACATGAGTTTAATTAGTCGATTTATTAGCGAACAAGGAAAAATATTATCTAGACGGGTGAATAGATTGACCTTGAAACAACAACGATTAATTACTATTGCTATAAAACAAGCTCGTATTTTATCTTTGTTACCTTTTCTTAATAATGAGAAACAATTTGAAAGAACCGAGTCGACCGCCAGAACTGCGGGTCTTCGAGCCAGAAATAAATAGGCTTACTCTTTCTTCACTTGAATAAAAATTCAAATCCGAACTCAAACGCAGATTGATGTTTTGTTCAAAAAATATGAAAAATGCAGATTTAATTATCGTGTCGTAAGAAAAAAAAGAATCGGGAAAGAATCGGGTAAGAATAAATCTTTTTTTTTTTTTTTTTTGAGTGTGTTCATTCATTTTTACTAATTTTTTATCATATTCATTTTGACTCTACCCTCCCGGAGTTCATTCTCCGGGGAACTCCGTTTAAATTATTCCGGTGGATTCTTTCCAATCTACTTCTTTTATGATCTCATTCGAAATCATATAAAGACATTTTTTATTAGATATAGCTATTTGTGCAAGTATTTTACGATTAAGAAGCACCTGTTTCTTATATAGGTCGTGTATTAATCTACTATAACTATAGGATACCCCTATTTCACGAATTACTGCGTTTATTCGAGTTATCCACAAACGGCGAAAATTTCTCTTTTGCTTATCCCTATCCCGATGAGACGAAACCAAAGCTCTTATTTTCTGTTGAGTAATTGTTCGAGTAAGTCTTGAATGAGCCCCTCGAAAGCTTGATGCAAATAAACGAATTTTTGTTCTACGTCTCCGAGCTATATTTCCCCGTCTAATTCTGGTCATTGAATAAATGAAACTTTGACGAATAACTAATAGATTTCCTTTCTTTCAGTTATTCTTTTTCCCTTTCCTAGTCTATTAATAACAAAGCTTTTTTCCAATGTATAAACTAAAAATTCAAATGGCTTTGGCTACTATAACCTTCCCGACCACTATTTTTCTTTTTTCTAGACATTTCACTTCGAAATAAGAAATTTTATTTTACTAGGTATCAAAATAGAATAAATAAAAAATAGAAATGGATAAAGAAATAGCGGCTTCCTTCGTTTCTATGATTACTTCTTAAACGGTGAGGTTTTCTCTATACACCGGAGCCTTTACTTCATTTAATCAATGTTATTGGTAACTTGTATAGTTCACATTCTTTGGCTCTACCCATGAATTATCCAGTAATAGGTCTTTCACGATTAGATCTACTTACACAGTAACGGTATTTAATTATGAAAGTTGGCTGGGGTAGCTAACCCTTTTAGTCCGTTCTTGCAAGAGGGGGCCTAAGTTTTCTGTTTTTAAGTAAGATTTCCTCCGCTTAATGGATAACCATTTGCTACCAATGGAGAATTGCTTCTCATCTTAAATTGAGATGATTGGATTTGCACCAATGGAAACCATAAATTTCATACACAATAGAATGGATAGATTCCCTTTTTTTTTAGATACTGAATTGAATGGACTTCTTTTTCTATTCTATCCTATTCGCCGGTACTGATCATTGATACTAGAAAAAGTTTTCTTTCTTTTATCGCAGCTCATGATCTGAACGAGTCGCACATACACCCTAGTACATGTTCCTCGACGCTGAGGGCATCCCCGAAGCGCGGGGGATTTTGTGACATTTCTAATTGGCTGTCTTGTATTTCTAATAAGTTGTTTAATAGTTGGCATGTTGAAGCATATCATATAAATAATGGGCTGGTTTAGATCGATCCTAACCTGATGATTTTGAATTACTTCTATTTAATTTTCTAGTAAATTCAGCAAAAATCTAAAATATGAAATCGAGGATTTACGCGAAATAAATAGAAATTCGGGCTATTTTCACCCAACCACCGCTACAAGATCAACAATTCCATAAGCTTGGGCTTCTGTTGCTGACATAAAAACATCTCTTTCCATGTCTTCCGAAACAACCCATAAGGGTTTGTCCGTTCTTTGTACATAAACCCTTGTGAGGGTTTCACGCAGTTTGAGCAGCTCTTCCGCTTCCAGGATAAATTCTCCCGTTTGTGCCTCATAAAAAGAACTAGCAGGTTGATGAATCATTACCCTGATGGTATAACAAAAGAGGGGTTCCTCTATTTTGCATGCTGAATAGAAAAGAATAAAAAAAAAAAAAGACAGAATTGAACAACCGTACGGGCATCTTTTATGCATTGCATACGGCTCTATAATAAAATTGACCTTTACCTTCCATCAAAGAAAAAAAAGAGGGTCTATCAGACCCAGATCGGTAAATGATCAAATTACCACCCTTCCTTTCGTAGGAGTTCAAAAATACTATGATGGTTCCGTTGCTTTATATATATTTATTATTTGGTTTGTCTGTGTTTCAGCAATCCCAAAGTTGCTTTTTGTAAAATAAGGAAAAAATATTTTTATTTTCGAACTCTTTCAGAACATAATTAAGCCCCCCGTGTGAAAATAAAAAAGTTTGTGACGCTGAACTGGAATCCCCAATATAAAAAATAGGAAATACCTTTTATCTCATACTACTCTCTCGATACATAATCAAATGTTTTGAAAAAACAATAAAAATTTTTTATTTTGATATCGAATTCAAAGTGCCATGCTATTATTACTTAATATTCATATGGCGAAGGCATAGTCTTTTTTTTTCTCTTAAATAAAAACCTCATTGGCGCCAAGCGTGAGGGAATGCTAGACGTTTGGTAATTTCTCCTCCGGCCAAGATAAAAGATCCCATTGAAGCGGCTAATCCCATGCATATTGTCTGTACATCTGGTCGCACAAATTGCATTGTATCATAAATAGCCACTCCAGGGATAACCCATCCGCCAGGAGAGTTTATAAACAAATATAGATCTTTGTTATCA